ATCCAGATCCTAAAAACAGCAATGCTTTCGAATAAGCATGAGTAATCAAATGAAATAAAGCAGCTCGATACGAACCCATACCTAAAGCTAACATCATATAACCCAATTGAGACATTGTAGAATAAGCTAAACCTCTCTTAATATCTTTTTGAGCAAGAGCTAAAGTAGCTCCTAAAAATAATGTTATTATACCTATCAAAGATATTATATTTAATATATAAGGTATAACTATGAAAATAGGAAGAAGCCTAGCTACAAGAAAAATTCCTGCTGCTACCATGGTAGCAGCATGTATAAGAGCTGAAATAGGGGTAGGCCCTTCCATGGCATCGGGTAACCAAACATGAAGGGGAAATTGAGCAGATTTAGCAACTGCGCCAGCAAATAATAGGAAAGCACAGAAAGTAACAAATAAAGGATTAACTTCATTATTATAAACCAAATTATTGAATATTTCAAACAAATCCCGAAATTCAAAACTACCTGTTATCCAATAAAAACCTAAAATTCCTAATAATAACCCAAAATCTCCAACACGATTAGTTACGAACGCTTTCTGACAAGCATTCGCCGCACTGGGTCGGGTGAACCAAAAACCTATTAATAGATAAGAACACATTCCAACCAATTCCCAAAAAATATAAATTTGTATTAAATTAGAACTAGTAACTAATCCCAACATTGAAGTATTGAAAAAACTCATATAAGCAAAAAATCTCACGTATCCTCGATCATGAGACATATAATTATCACTATAAATAAGAACCATAACCCCAACACTAGTGATTAATATTGACATAATAGAAGTAAGTGGGTCAATTAAGGAGCCGAACTCTAAAGAAAAATCATTATTGATGGTCCAAGACCATACATATTGATAGACAGAATTGTTATTTAGTTGCTGAATAAAGAAATGGGCTGAAAAAATCATAACTATACTTAATAATAAAACACTCGGAAAAGCCCACATACGGCGAAGATTTTTAGTTGCCGTTGGAAAAAGTAGAAGTCCTGCTCCTATTAACATAGGAACTGGAAGGGGAATGAACGGTATGATCCATGAATATTGATATGTATATTCCATATAAAAATAAATAAAAAAATTATCTTAATTAATTGTTTCTGATTCACCAGTTCTTATTTCTTTTCTTTTGAAAGCGGTCGATTAATAAAAAAATTAAGATATATAAAATACAACTTAAATAGAATTTCATTTTCCAACCTTAATTATTCGGAATCTTTCCAAAATACTTCAAATATTTCAAATGAAGATGAAGAATTAGGGTTAGTCAAATGATATAAACAAGTTACGAGCGAAAAATAAATATGTACTTTAATTTATTATTAGTTTATTATTAGTTTATTATTAGTTTATTATTAATTATTATTAGTTTATTATTAATATTGAATTGTTAATATTAAATTTTATGAAGATAAAAACGAAAAATGGCAATTTCGATCTAATTATTACGTAATACAATAATTTATTTATATCTATAGAGCAAGGCTAAATAATGACAACAAAAAGGTAGTTAATAGGAATCATAGGGCCCATAACTTGACTCATAAAACCTATTTATTGCAGTTTGGTTCGGTTATTCCCAATCATTAACGAATTTTTTTAGAACTAATGTCTTCGATTACAATAAAAACTATTTATAAGAAATGCTTTGCTATCCTAAACTATTTTATCTAAAATAAAAACGGAGGGGCAAAAAAAATGGCTTTTATTTTAGTTTTATAAAGTGTTTTGTATATTTTAATCAATTAACTACATAGGACCATTCGAATTTAAAAATTAAAATTAAATGTCCTCTTTCTTCGAACTTGACCCATTTTTTTAATTTAATATAATAAAAAAAAAATAAAAATTATTACAGTTTTTTTTATTAATCTTAAGCGGAAGAGGAATTGAGTTTTTAAACCTTTCCAGGTAGTTTTTAAACCTTTCCATGTATTTTATTCCATGTAAGAATGGAACATGACAAAAATAGAAAGTAAAGACCCCCAACCCCTTTTGTTTGTATTTTTTATTTTATCAACTTCAATCTATTCTATTTGGCATAGTAGATCGTATTGTTCTTAGTAATATTTGTAATATTTTAAACAATTTTTCCAAACACCAAGGGAATGCAATTTCTAGAATAGCTAGCTAGAGATATAGTAAAGAACAATTGATTTTGAACACTAGATGTCTTTCACATCCAACCGATGAACCGATTATAATTTTAAAATGGCAGTTCCAAAAAAGCGCACCTCTAGTTCCAAAAAACGTATTCGTAAAAATCTTTGGAAAAAGAAAGGATATTGGGCAGCATTGAAAGCTTTTTCATTAGCGAAATCTCTTTCTACCGGTAACTCAAAAAGTTTTTTTTGTGTGACAAATAAATAATTAAACAATAGACTAAATAATATGAATAGGTCTAATTCAAAAAAATGATTCTAATTTTTGTTAGAATTTTTTTTTTGTAAAATTTCCAAGTTATCAAGAATATAAATAATATTAATCTAATAATAATAGATTATTATCTAAATTAATATTTCATTTGTTATTAAAACAAAATGAATTCCATTTTATATTGTTATTGCTATTAGAGAATGGAATTCATTTTGTTATTTTTTAGTTCGAGCCATGACAAAATTATCTCGTTACAAATGTTGCTTTTATTTTCAGGAGACCATAAATAAAGTAATAAATAAATAAAGTAATAAAAAAGTAATAAACTAAAAAATGAAAAATCCCGTTGTTAGTTAACTGAAAAAAAGGATACTCTAAAATAAAAATAACTAATAAACAAAAGATAAGATTATTAATATTATTAAAGAAAACGTTTAGATTAAATGCCTGATTTTGAAACAAATTTTTAGTCATCAATTTGAATGTTTCCTAAAAAAAATATTGAATTAACCCTCCCAATCTCGACGATTGAATAAAAATAGGTTATTATGATTTTGAATAAGCCGCTATGGTGAAATCGGTAGACACGCTGCTCTTAGGAAGCAGTGCTAGAGCATCTCGGTTCGAGTCCGAGTAGCGGCATGGCTTTTTCTAAAAGAGTAAGCCCTATAATGAATTCAATTCCCTATTTCAATTCCTATAATTGAGAATCCCTTTAATAAATTTTATGATAGTTTCAACTTTAGAGCGTATATTAACTCATATATCCTTTTCGATCATTTCAATTGTAATTACAATTCATTTGATAACTTTATTTGTCGATGAAATCGTAGGACTATATGATTCATCAGAAAAGGGCATGATAGCTACTTTTTTCTGCATAACAGGATTATTAGTTATTCGTTGGATTTATTTTGGGCATTTACCATTAAGCAATTTATATGAATCATTAATTTTTCTGTCGTGGGGTTTTTCCATTATTCATATGATTCCGTATTTTAAAAAACATAAAAACCATTTAAGCGCAATAACGGCGCCAAGTGTTATGTTTACCCAGGGTTTCGCTACTTCAGGTCTTTTAAATGAAATGCATCAATCTGCAATATTAGTACCGGCTCTCCAATCACATTGGTTAATGATGCACGTAAGTATGATGGTGTTGAGCTATGCAGCTCTTTTGTGTGGATCATTATTATCACTAGCTCTTCTAGTCATTACATTTCGAGAATCCATAAGGATTTTTAGTAAAAGCAAAAATTTGTTAACTGAGCAATTTGCCTTTGGTGAGATTCAATACGTGAATGAAAGAAACAATGTGTTAAAAAACACTTCTTTGATTTCTTCTCAGAATTATTACAGATATCAATTAATTCAACAATTGGATCGATGGAGTTATCGTATTATTAGTTTAGGATTTATCCTTTTAACCATAGGTATTCTTTCGGGAGCAGTATGGGCTAATGAAGCATGGGGATCCTATTGGAATTGGGATCCAAAAGAAACTTGGGCATTTATTACTTGGACCATATTTGCGATTTATTTACATATCCGAACAAATAAAAATTATGAAACTGAAAATTCTGCAATTGTGGCCTCAATGGGCTTTCTTATAATTTGGATATGTTATTTTGGGGTTAATCTATTAGGAATAGGGTTACATAGTTATGGTTCATTTACATTACCATCTAATTGAATCTAATTGAATTTCTAATTGAATTTAAAGTACTTGACAACGAAAAGCCTAGGGCAGCATACATTATGAAACCCTTATATCAACCATCAAGAACCATTTGAATCATTCTATTTCCATTACTTGATTCAAATGGTTCTCAAAATGTCAAAATATCTGGTTATATTTTTATAATAGAATTCCAATTTTTTTATTTAACTTAAAAGCTGAAAAAGACTTTTTTTGGACAATGAACGATTTTTAAAATCATCGTATTTTTTTTTATTGACAAAAACTATCTATAAAAAAAATTTGATAGAATAGCTTCGACCTTCTCAACTGATAATGAGAAAACGAAATCGGGATAAATACCAATACCTATTACCGGTAAAAGGATCGAAATCGAAATAAATAACTCGCGCGGTCCAGAATCAAAAAAATAAGAGTTTTTGGGGACATTAAAAAGCTTGTATCCATAGAACATCTGGCGTAACATAGATAATGAATAAATAGGAGTTAATATCATTCCAATTGCCATTACAAAAGTAATTAAGATTTTTGTTATTAAAAGATATTTTTGGCTAGTAAGTATTCCAAAAAAAACTACCAATTCGGCAACAAAACCGCTCATGCCCGGTAATGCAAGCGAAGCCATTGATAAGATACTGAAAGTCGTGAATATTTTTGGAATTGAGACGGCCATTCCGCCCATTTCGTCGAGGTAAACAAGTCGTATTCTATCATAACTCGTTCCGGCCAAGAAAAAAAGTGCAGCGCCAATAAATCCGTGAGAAATTATTTGTAAAATGGCCCCGTTGAGCCCTGTATCGCTTATAGAACCAATTCCTATAATTATGAAACCCATATGAGATACAGAAGAATAGGCTATTCGTTTTTTTAAATTACGCTGACCCGGAGATGTTAAAGCTGCATAGATAATTTGAATTGTGCCTACTATCATCAACCAGGGAGAAAATATAGAATGGGCATGGGGTAATAATTCCATATTGATCCGAACCAACCCATATGCTCCCATTTTTAATAAGATTCCGGCTAAAAGCATACAAGTACTATAATGTGCCTCTCCATGGGTGTCTGGTAACCATGTGTGTAGGGGTATGATCGGTGATTTGACAGCAAAAGCAATAAGAAATCCAATATAAAATATTATTTCCAGTGCTACAGGATACGATTGATTAGCTGATGTTTCAAAATTTAATGTCGGTTCATTGGAGCCGTATAAACCAATACCCAGAACTCCTATTAATAAAAAAACGGAACCTCCAGCAGTGTACAAAATAAATTTTGTAGCTGAATACAAACGTTTCTTTCCACCCCACATGGATAGAAGTAGATAAACGGGAATTAATTCTAACTCCCACATGATGAAAAAAAGTAAAAGGTCTTGAGAAGAAAATAGTCCTATTTGACCACTATACATTGCTAACATTAGGAAATGGAATAGTCGTGAATCTCGAGTAACGGGCCAAGCCGCTAAAGTAGCTAAAGTTGTGATAAAGCCTGTCAGTAAAATGGGTCCTATAGAAATTCCATCTATTCCCAATCTCCAGTAAAAATCAAAATAATTGATCCATTTATAATTCTCCGTTAGTTGCATTAACGGATCATCCAATTGGAAACGATAACCGAATGCATAGGTTGTTAGAAGGAGTTCTACTATACATATAAATATAGTATACCACCTTATTACCTTATTTCCTCTATGAGGAAGAAAGAAAATTAAGGAACCCGCGGATATTGGCAAAACTACAACTAGCGTTAACCAAGGAAAATTATTCATAGTAAAAACAAAATAAACTTGGACCAGAAAAACCCGTGCTCGAAATAAATATATTTTGAGCGCGGGTTTTTGTCGGTAAAGGTAAAAAAATCAAATGTATTCGAGTAGGGTTTTCTGAAACGTATTAATAAGCTAGACCCATACTTCTAGTTGTTTCATGCCATAAATAAACGCGAACACTCAAGAAATCCGTTGGACAGGCAGATTCACATCTCTTACAACCGACACAGTCCTCTGTTCTTGGAGCAGAAGCTATTTGCTTAGCTTTACATCCGTCCCAAGGTATCATTTCTAATACATCAGTTGGGCAGGCTCGCACACATTGAGTACACCCTATACACGTATCATAAATCTTTACTGAATGTGACATTGGATCTATAAATTTTTAAACGTCAGAAATTTTCGATCTAGTAAACTTGTAAATGAATCATATATTTAGACACCAGATGAATCAATAATTTACCAGAAATTTGGAAGCAATCTACTTCTGGATCGACTCATACGATAGAACCAAGATACTTTGATTTCTTACATTTTCTAAAATATGGATTAGATTTAATGTATGGTCATGTTAATTAGAATTTATGAATATTGTAATTTCTATGATTAATACTACACTACTTATTCAACAAATTCGATTGATTGATACGAGTTGATTTTCTGTTACGATAAATTGACGAAACAATGGCCAGTCCAATAGCTGCTTCAGCGGCGGCAATAGCTATAACAAAAATTGAGAAAATATTTCCTTTTAATTGCCGGCTATCAAAAAAATCAGAAAATGTTACGAAATTTATATTAACCGCATTCAGTATAAGTTCAAGACACATAAGGGCTCTAACCATATTTCGGCTTGTGATCAATCCATAGATACCGATAGAAAATAAGTAGGCACTCAAAACAAGTACATGCTCGAGCATCATTGACTAACTCCTTATCAATTTTGATTCATTTCAATATGAACTGAATAACAATTCAACAGATTCAATTGACTAGAATATAAAGTGCGGAACAAAGAAATATATTGTATTGGTAATAGATTAAATAAAAGAGTTTTTATTTTGACTTTTAGACATAACTAATTTTAAAACCAATTTTAAAATGGAAGATAAAAAAATGTAATAACACAGAACAGAGTTGAATTTTGATTACTGTTGGAAATTCTAGAAATTTATTACTGGCGCGCTACCGCAATTGCGCCTATTAAAGCGACTAAAAGAATTATCGAAATGAATTCAAATGGAAGAAAAAAATCTGTTGATAAATGAATTCCAATTTGTTGACTATTACTTATCAAATCTTGCTCTATAATCTGGTTTGATCTTGCAGTCCAAATAATCCCGTACCATGACGTATCCGTAATACTAATCATTAGTAAAACAAAAATACTTGTACAAACTGGTAAAGTAATCCCATCCCCAACAGTCCAAAGATTAAAATCTTTGTAATCTTCTGAACCATTCATAAACATCACAGCAAATACAATTAAAACATTTATAGCTCCCACGTAAATAAGAAGTTGTGCAGCAGCTACAAAATAGGAGTTTAATAGAATATAAAATAAGGATATACAAACAAGAACCAGCCCCAATGAAAAGGCAGAATAAATGGCGTTGGTAAATAATACCACACCTATACCGCCTAGTATAAGACCCAATCCCAGAAAGACTAAAAGAAAGTCATGTATTGGTCCAGGCAAATCCATTATATGTAAAATAAGAGATAAATAAATCTAAATGTTTTTCATGACTTTATTGAGACCCGATCAGAAATTTTTTTTAATAATTTTTCAAAAATTCCTAATTAAATCCTAAGAGATAGGACTAAATGTAGGTACAATTATTGGGCTAATTTTATTCTTTATCTGAAGGAATAGGTCTAATCCGAAATTTTTTATTTCGAAATATATACAGATATATTAATTAATAGATTTTCAATCAAAATAAAGATTCGCTTCTTAATCAACCAATTAAATCAACCAATTAATAGTTGGAATTTCATTTCTAGTTATTGACCAAACAAAACAAAAGAACCTTTATTTCTTTTAAATAAATAAATCAAAACCGAACCTTAGTATTGTTAAAGTAATTGGAATTTATTCTTGAATCAAGAGATTTACTTATTTTTTATTTGAGGTGAATTAAAAATTGTTCGAATTGTATAATCGTCAACTACTGACATTGGTAAACGACCTAAAGCAATTTGATTATAATTTAATTCGTGACGATCATAAGTAGAAAGTTCATATTCTTCAGTCATTGATAAACAATTTGTTGGACAATACTCAACACAATTACCACAAAATATACAGATTCCGAAATCAATACTGTAATTTAGTAATCGTTTCTTTCGAATATCTGTTTCTAATTTCCAATCAACAACGGGTAGATCTATAGGACATACACGAACACATACTTCACAAGCAATACATTTATCAAATTCAAAATGAATTCGACCACGGAAACGTTCCGCGGTGATTAATTTTTCATACGGATATTGAATCGTTACGGGTAAACGATTTGCGTGAGATAAAGTAATCATGAAACCTTGACCGATGTACCTTGCAGCCCGTACTGTTTGTTGACCATAATTCATGAACCCAGTTACCATAGAAAACATATCGTGAATATATATATGAATAATTTTATGTTTGTTTATTTCTCTTGTTTGAGACAAATTGTGAATATAGAATATTCCTTTACAGCGAAAAGAGTTGAGAAGAAGTTGTTAATAATAGATTACCGAGAGAGATCGGTAAAAGAAATTTCCATCCAAGATTTAATAGTTGGTCCATTCTTAGCCTCGGCAAAGTCCATCTTGTTGTGATAGGAATGAACAAGAACAAATAAGTTTTAGTTAATGTAATAAAGATACCAATCGTCGCTTCAAAGACTCCACCTAATTTATTTATTTCAAAAAACTCAGAAACATATATGTCTGGAATAGATATATTCCAGCCTCCCAAGTAAAGAACTGTTACAAATAATGAAGAAACTAATAGGTTTAGATAAGAAGCAACATAAAATAAACCAAATTTTATACCCGAGTATTCGGTTTGATAACCTGCTACTAATTCTTCTTCTGCTTCTGGTAAATCAAAAGGTAATCTCTCACATTCTGCTAAGGAAGAGATGAGAAAAATGATAAACCCTATAGGCTGACGCCATAAATTCCACCCCCCAAAACCATATTTTGATTGCGCCTCAACTATATCAATTGTACTTGAACTGTTAGATAATCATAGTCGGTGATACCATCACTGTTATCATCGCTATTACAGAACCGTACGTGAGATTTTCATCTCATACGGCTCCTTAAAGGCCATAAATAAATCTAAGGACCGGGTAAGTATTATTTTATCTTGATACATTTGTAGGATGGATAAGGTCAAATCTTATTGGACGGTCCAAAATTAGACCAATAGAATTCTGTCTGTTATAATTATTAGTTTTAAATAATTGTTATTTTAATATTTTAAATAATTGTTATTTTAATAATTAAATAAATAATAAATTAATAATAAAATAAAAAAAAAAAAACAAAGTACTTCTGAATTGATCTCACCCCTTCTTTAAAAAATTTCAATTTTTCTTTGTCGAGTAATAACTTAATTCTTCAATAAAATACTTCTTGTAGAAATATAACTAACATAATTAACCCTTCGTTTTTACTTACGAAAAAAAAAATTCCATATTAATTCATGAATTATGATATATATTCTATATATATATGAATATAGAATATGAATATGGAAAAGGATAAAAAAGATATATTTTTTTATTGGAATTGGGTTTCTTTCTCTTTTTTTTTTTTTTTCGTTCCTATTCTTCTTTCTATTTCTTAAAAAAAGAGGGCTTACAAAATAAAGGATTTTTTCGTTCCCAATAGTTATGTATTTCATCGGTGGATAGGAGCATACTCTGGATTGGAATAGTGCCTTGGGGAGTACTTCCTAATAATTTCTACTAACTTTAAGCCCCGATTAGTATTCGTTGTTTGTATATTATGTAAAAAAGCCCTTTTTGGATAATTTACATAATTTCCATTTCCATTACAAATCCGTTACATATCTTGGTGTTTCTAACCATCCACTCGTTTTTGTTCAACCCTCCGTTATGATAATACATGTATGTTAATCCATACAAATGATAGTGAAAAATCAATACGGTGGATTTTTTGAGCCCGCTTCAAGTCAGGATGACTAATCGACCAATCTTGGCTTGGGGTAAACGATTTCTTATGTTTATGTTTATTTTCGCTTAACTCTTTAACTCTTATACATGGAAAATGAGACTCAATATTTTTACTGCGAATTTATATATTTATATATTCTAAATTATATAATATATATATAAGCTGTTTTCTTTCACTCAATATAACTATTTTATTGAATTTTTCAATCCGAATAATGAATAAAAAAAAAAAAAATGAAGATCTCTAACCCTACTCAATTCATTCCACCGTTTTCCTCGAAAGGAAGAATAGAGAAAGGTTTCTGTCTATATATCAACGAATCGCACGTAGAGATATTGATAACACACATAAAGTTAATGGTATTTCATAACTAATTGATTGAGCAGCAGCTCGTAGACCACCTAAAAAGGAATATTTATTATTTGACCCGTATCCTGACATAAGAAGTCCAATGGGAGCAATACTTGAAATGGCAATCCATAAAAAAACACCAATATTGAGATCCGCTAAAACAAGACGATACCCAAATGGAACTACTAAATAGCTTACTAAAATGGATATAACTGCTATGGATGGACCGATACTGAATAAACGAGTATCCCCTCTAGATGGAAAAAGATTTTCTTTGAAAAGAAGTTTTGTCCCATCTGCTAGAGCTTGAAGAACTCCCAAAGGGCCGGCGTATTCAGGTCCAATACGTTGTTGTATTCCCGCGGATATTTCTCTTTCTAACCATACAATTACCAGTACGCCTATTGTAATTCCCAATACAAGAGTCAAAATAGGAATAAGTAACCATATAATTCCATAGACCCCCTTTAAAAATTCCAATCTAGAAAAAGAATCGATCTCTTGTAATTCTAGTGTATCTAATGTATCAATTATCATTTCAACGATCAACTTCTCCCATAATGATATCTATACTACCTAGTATTGTCATAATATCAGCCAATTTCATTCTTTTAACTAACTGAGGAAGAATTTGCAAATTGATAAAACCCGGCGGTCGAATTTTCCATCTCCAAGGAAAACCACTCCGATCCCCTATCAGGAAAATCCCTAATTCGCCTTTTGGAGCTTCGACTCGCACATAAAGTTCTTGTTTCGGCAATTCAAATGTAGGAGAAGGTTTTTTACTAATAAAGCGATATTCAAAATCATTCCATTCTGGATTCCTTTCTCTATCAAAGTAGCGGATTTCTAAATTCTCATATGGTCCCCCCGGAATTCCTTCGAGAGCCTGTTGAATAATTTTTACAGATTCCACCATTTCACCAATTCGGACTAGATAACGAGCCAATGAATCCCCTTCTTTTTGCCACTGTACTTCCCAATCAAATTCGTCATAACACTCATACTGATCAACTTTACGAAGGTCCCATTGTATTCCGGACGCTCGCAGCATTGGTCCTGATAAACCCCAGTTTATTACTTCCTCTCGACCAATAATGCCTACCCCCTCGACTCGTTCTAAAAAAATAGGATTGCGTGTAATAAGTTGTTGATATTCAGCAACCCTTATTAAAAAATAATCGCAGAAATCCAAACATTTATCTATCCAGCCATAAGGGAGATCAGCCGCCACCCCTCCGATCCGAAAATAATTATGCATCATTCTCATACCGGTGGCAGCTTCGAATAGATCATATACTAATTCTCTTTCTCTGAAAATATAGAAAAAAGGAGTCTGTGCACCAATATCCGCCATAAAAGGGCCGAGCCATAACAGATGAGAAGCTATACGACTCAACTCCAACATAATTATTCTGATATAGCTGGCTCTTTTAGGTACTTGAATATTTCCCAGCTGTTCCGGCCCATTTACTGTTATTGCTTCTGTGAACATAGTAGCTAAATAATCCCAACGTGTTACATAAGGCAAATATTGTATAATTGTTCGGTTTTCCGCAATTTTTTCCATCCCTCGGTGTAAATAACCCAATATTGGGTCACAGTCAATAACATCTTCACCATCTAGAGTAATGATAAGTCGAAGAACACCATGCATTGATGGATGGTGGGGACCCATACTGACTACCATCAGGTCTTTTCTTGTAGCTGGTATATTCATAGGTTTTTCCTTAATTCACTCTTTCATGAATTGAATTGCTGAAAACGAAAAAAAAGTTCATTCAAATTCACGATCTAATAAATCAAATAATTCAAAATGCTTCTTCAAATTAACGAGTTTTTGATTCACGAATATCCAACCGATTAATCAATTCTTTATAACCTATTCTATTTTTCTTTGACAAATAAGATAGCAGGCGTTGGCGTTTTCCCAGAATTTTACGTAGACCTCTCTGAGATAAATAGTCTTTTTTGTGTAATTGTAAATGGGAAGTAAGTCTTCGTATCCTATTGGTGAAACTTAATATTTGAAATTCAACAGAACCCCTATTTTCTTCTTTTTCTTCTTGTGAAATAACTGAGATGAATGAATTTTTTACCATAAAACGAACCCCCCTTCTTTTTTTAAGATTTTAAGATATTTTGATTGATAGATATTTTTATTGATCAGTAATAATAATGGCACTTGTTTTAGTTTGGTATAGAGAATAATCTTAATTTCGGTCTAATTTCGATTTTTATTAAATCAAATTAAATCAATCCTATTTTAATTTCAAAATTTGAAAAGGTATACAGTATACAAAGGTATACAAAAGGATGGTTGTTTTCTATCCTCCAAAACGATAAAAACTTAGTCCTAAAATCAGACGATTTTATTGATTCATTTCTAGATCGAATTGATATGTCATTGAATTAGTATCATGTATCAGAATAGAATGTAAGACATTGAATGTGCGCACCTCTTTGTCGTCATCGACCCGCTGCGTTATGGGAAAGATAGCAAAACTTTACTAGTAATGGATTTTCAATCGCGGATACATATGTATCCTTACCATACCGAAACGACTGCCGTTATTGCTATCAAACCAATACCGATTCATACAAGCTAAATCTTCTAATCGATAATTGGGCCATAGAAATAACTTTAAGTTAATAAGTTTCTTTTTATATCCTTTGTTTTTATCCAAAACTTGACTGTTTACCTTATTACCATTCCCTAATGCTGAATTTTTATGCATATCATTTCTATTCCTAGAATTGAAACAAATTAGAATTCTAAATTCTCTCCGAAGTCTAGGTGATAAAATATTTTCAGGAACAAACAAATCATAATGATTTTTATCTCTATTTCCAGTCATCTTTTTATATTTGGTAATGACTTCATCAGAATTCTTATCAATATGGGTTTTTTCTCTGTATTTTTGATTCATTTTGTGTTTACTTTGATGAACCGACGAAATACCAATGGTTTGATACATAATAAATTGCCCATCATTTTTTATAGATAGACGAATTGGTTCAATAATCAAAATTCCTCTTTTGATGAATTCTGTAAGAGTTAAATTTTTCTCAATTATCAGAATATCAAGACTCATTTCTCCTCTTTGAATAGAGGATATAGTTATTTCTCTTGGATTTATCAGTCTAAGCAGGAGACAATATACTTTGATGTTATTGATTATTTTTTTAGTTAAAATATCATCCCATCGCAATTGAAACTGAAAATACCTGTTTAGTAAGAAATCAAACTCCTCTTTTGTATCATTCTTGTCTTGTTTTTTATTTTTTTGTTTTTTCATCTCCGAGTCCATATAATCTTCTTCAACATCTTTTTCTTGGTTTGAAAGAGCAGATTCAAGGTTTGCTTGGTCCGCTGATTCTTTTTGCTCTTTATTTCGTTTTTTTAATTCAAGAGATTTTTTTTCATTGGAGGATATAAAAAGATCTTTATCAGTAACGTTTTCATTTATATTAGAATCTAAAAGAAGTAATTTATTTGGTATAACCCACGGTTTAGTTTTATACAAATTATAAAGGATCAAAAATTCGGAGAAGAACCAACGTTCAAGATTTGATATGGGGCGGTTTAATATTTCTTCATTCATTCCCATCCAATCCAATTTTTTTTTTTGATTAGATAAATAGGTTTCTTGATCTTGATGAATTGTGAGATCAAAAAAATTTTGCTTATTCATTTTATCAATTATTGGATAATCATTAAGTTTATCCTTAGTACATTTTTTATTACTGTTTGGGTCAGTATCAATATTGATCCAAGCTTCAATATTGATTTTCTTTCTAAGACAAAAATGGATAATTCTCCAATCAAAATATTTTCTATCCATATTTTTATCCATATCTGTAATATCATGTTGTACTCGATCATTATTGATAGGGATAATAGGAATACCTTCCATCATATAAAAAGATTTGAGTTTATTTGTGTTGGAGTTCGAAAAAACTTCTTGGTTGTTTTTTACGTGTAATGACAATTCATAAATTGACGAGTACTTCGTATTTTCAGAATTAATAGATTTATATGCTAACCGATCATATTTATATTGTTTTTTAAAATTCTCTTTTTCATTCAGTAATGAAGCCTTTTCAAAATTTTTTAGTTTTTCGTAGTGAATAAATTTCGTTTTTTTAGATGAGTTACTTAAATCCTTATTTTTATTCATATAATGGTGATTGAATCTATTTCGCCATTTTTGTGGTACTAGTCTAGACCATCTAATGTGAGATATATCATATTGATAATGATTCCTTAACCAATTTGTCCATTGATTTATTCCAGAATTCTGACAATTCTTATGTCTTAATTGAGAAAGAAAAAGTTCTTGTGTTCCAACAAAATAACTCCTTATTTTATTCTTAATAAAAGGAGCTGCTCCATTATATTGCAAGACAGATTTTAACTTATAAAAATCCAAATTGACAAATTGGGTTTGTGAGAGTTTGTAAAATACATAGGCTTGTGAAAAGTAGGATAAGTCACAAAAAGTATTTGAATTTTTTTTACTAATATTAGTATTATATAGTGTCTTTTTTATAGTCAAAATAAAATGAATTAAACTTTGATTTTTTTTATCCATTTTTTCTTGATTTGTTTCATTATTGGTAATGTATTTATTAAAATTTTTTTTTATTGAGTCACGAAATGGTTGTGTATTGATCCTAGGAATATTAATGATCCACAGAAAGATATCTATGTATATCCTTTCAATGAAAAATTTTATAAAATAATGTGATTTGCGTATTAGTCGAGCATTTTTTCTTTTTAATATCTGCCAAATATTTTTTTGTGCTTTCAACCTTTTATTATCATCACTTATTTTGTTAAAACTAATATTTCGATCCGGAATTCTAAATCCGCCCTTTTTTTCATTTGTAATTTTTTCTATTTGATTTATGACCGTGTTTGTTCTATCAGTTAGATCCTGCATTTTTTTTTCTGTCAACGAATAATTTGTCCAATTCCGAGGTATAGTTTCAATGGACGATGGTATAGTTTCAATGGATGATTCCTGAATCATCAGATTACTTATTATCAAATCTTTTTTAGTTTTATTCAATTCATATACTTTTCTTTTTCTCAATCCAAATAATAGAATTGGATTTATTTTTGATAGTTCTTTTTTTATTTCTTTTAAAAAAAGAATCCTTTTAATGATCCATTTTTTTATTTCTTTTGAAACATTTAGAAACAATTTTGTTTTTTCTTTAAAAATTTTTAGAATTAGAAAACATTTCTTTTTCAATTTTCTAATTTTTCTTTTGAGTTCTTTAAAAATGGGTTCAAAAAATGATTCGTGTTTTCTGGAAGAATCAAAAGGGAATTCTGCTTCCATTCCAAAAATTGTTAAAAAACACGAATCATTTTTTGAATCTTTCTTTTTCATTGGATCGTTATAAGGGGCTCGTGGATTCGATCTATGCCAAGGTTTCAGACGAAAAGGAAATAGGATCTTAATCTGAATACCGTCTGTTAACCAATCTTTTGGAAATTCTTTTTCTGATAATTGAACGCCATTATAGGTGCATTTAACATGAATTTCTCGATTCCAATCCTTAAAATCTTCGGACCATTCAGGAAATTGAAATAATAGCATACGGGCGATATTTTTAAATATTATCAATGAAGGCAATATAATATATTTTCTAAGAATCGATTGGGTTATTAATAAAAAACCTCTTATTACTTGAGCAAGTAAAATACTATCCCAGGCTTCCGCTATTTCTATACGTGCTTTCTCCTTTCTTTTGGCTTCTTCTTTTTTATCTTCTTCCTTTTTTTTCTCACTTTCTTCTGTGGTTTTCTCTTTAGAATCCGAAATTTTGAGTTCTGTGTTTGTCCACATACCATTTCTAAAAATTCGGTTTATACGTTCGGAAATATCAAAAGAAAAAAAAGGGGATTTGTTTATTCGGTCCAAAAAGAGGGGGGAATGCACGTCTGCCTCAAAGAATTTCCAAGTAACTATTTTACGTCTTTGAGCACGTACAGAGCCTTTGATTAGGTCTCGACGAAAATCTGGTTGTTGTGAATAACGTATCAAAGCAACTTCGTCTGGTTCATCAGTATCATCAGTTTCTTGGGTATTACTATAAGTATCAGTATTCTCTTGGTTATCAGTAAAAATAATTACACTTTTGTCTTTTCTTGAGCGAATCTGCATATTCTCTATCTCACCCTCCTCTCGTTCTTCCTCGTCTAGTTCCCAATCAGCAATTAATTTGTATGGCCAGTAAGGGATTTTTTTATGTATTTCTGTTAATGCAATAGATTTTTTTTTTATCGTTTTCTCGTTTGGAAGAGTTCTATCTGCATCAAATAAAAATTTTAAAACTTTTATTTTATCTTCTGAATCAATTCTTACTTGTTCATGTTTAGGAACTATAAAAGGTCTTTTAAAATTTAAACTTGATGTTGATTTTACAGCAAATTCATTGATTAAGTTCAATAAATAATCCATTTGCTTTGCGCATGCTTTTGTATCAAATGAATTTGGTTTCTGTTCAAATTCTAGGCGATTAATAATAAAAAGGATACTATGAATCTTATTTATCAAAAACTTTTCTATAGAATTTTTTCGAGAAATTTCCTTTTTAATTGAAAGTGAAAACAATTTTTTGATTCGTCCACGATAGGGTCCATTTATGAAAGGATCATATAGTTGGGGTAAATATTCTTTTTTAGTCTTATCATTACACAACCGAGTTCTTTTTTCGAGTACATTCAGAACAACGGATTCGTTAATGAGAGTTTGAGCTAAATTTTTATCGAGAGTTTTTACTCTATTTATAAAAAGTTTGCTTATATTTTTCTGTTTATGTTCATTGTTATAACTCCACTGGTTAAAAAATTCATTAGAGGGGACTTTTTCCTCTGGGAACAGAGATGTCTTTCTTTGCATCATTTCCAAAAAAGTTGCCAAACTCGGGGGGTACGTAAAAGCTATTCTTTCTTTTCCATCACTTTGACATGTATAAAAAAAATATTGTGACATTTCAGTTCTTACAGCATCTTCAAATTGATCGTTTTTTATATACCTTAAGGGACGTTTCCATTGGTTAGGGTCGAAAA